GTTCCACCGAATGCTCCTATCTCTCGGCAAAGATCGTGTGAGTGTGCAGTTATGCTTCGGATGCTTCGCCATGGAATAGATCGAGCCAGTTCCCGTTCTTTTCCGGTGCACTCGCTTTGTATCTCCGACACACAAGGAAGGACGCGGTGGGAAGGAAGCAGCCCTAGCCTCTGTCCGGCCGATCATTCCGCTGGCATCTCGCATTCACGCCCCCGTTTGACTGCCGCTCGGGGATGTAGTTGTAGATACGTGAGTCTTAGTGGGTCGTTGGCTCCACCTGTTATCTCCTTATACGACATGCTGTTGTCGTCGCCATATTCAATATGTCACTTAGTCATATCTGCCTTGCTGCGGGTCAGCACCTCCGAAAGAAACGGAGGACTTCATTCAGTGACTCCGCGATCGCCCTCTGAACGATCAGAATAAGGTAAAGCTTGAAGATAAGTTTTGTACTCTATTAATTTCTCAGTCCCTCTAGTCGGGTGGGCGCCGGCCGGTCTTTCGGCCGGATCCCCCTGAAAACCGTACGTGCGGGTCTCCCCGCATGCGGCTCACGCCATTCTAGGTGGCCCAGCCCAGCATTCATTCGAAAATCCTTTTTGAAATTGAGACTGCTCGACCTCGGAAGCTAATTCGCGTGTAGGCAGCGCTGTTTGTCTACCGTTGACTCTATCTATTCATTGATCCATTGGCTCGCTCCCTCCCTCTTTTTCAAAGAATGAATGAGCCGCTCGGAAAAAAAAGCCTTCCATTTCCGTCAAATGACCCGGCCTCCCCTGGCTCTTCCACCGTCCGGGCTCCCTTTCCTCCCTATGCTCCCCCGGCGCAGGCCTACCACGCTTCGCGCCTGCGGCGTTTTCGCCAGACGGTCTTTGCCAGTAGTGCCATCCTCCCCGCAGGCTGTCTGTATGGGTGGGTTGTCCCTTGCTGCTACGTTCTGTTAGGCGCTATGGATTACAGGAAATTAAGTAGTTGACTTGGACAGCAGGCGGGTTACACGTTCCACTGTGCCGAGATGTGAGGTGCAGGTGGTGATGATCACCCCGGGGTATGCGCTAGCGCCCTTGACGGGCACTCCAGGACCCGCCAACGCTCGTGAAAACCCAGGGCTTAACAGCGCCTCCATTCATCCGACCGGATGTGTGGATAACGAGGCCACCTTCACAACCTTCTCCCTTCTATCCCTATCAAAAGGTGGGGCGGTTCGCTTGAGTTGCTCAACCGCCCCTTTGCCCGATGCTCATGACGCGCTACGGAATCCCCACCCTGCCGGGGGACCGAGCAGGGCATAGCTAGCGGCATAGGAGCCTACTCAGCGTCAGCGGCTTCGTGCCGCACTGGAGTGATCCAATATGTGGTTCCGCACGTTCCACCACTTCTCCGTTCATTTCCAATACTGATCGTGAAACACCATGAGCAGCAGGATGTTGAGGTCCGGAATTCGAAGTGAAATTCTTGATTTGCCCGTTCCTAGTCGTCATGGGAAAGACAGGTGCTTGCGAAATAAGAAAGAGATTATTCCCCTAGAGCTTGTCCAGTACCACCAGTACTCAAAATGCATCTCCTTCGCCCGCGCGCGTCTACCTGGCTTGGCTTGCCGCCTTGCGTGCAAGCGAAGCGCTATTGGCGGCAATTAATAGCTCACTGAGCGATGATTGATGCAGTCAGTCAGTGCCCTCGATTGTTCCAGATAGAAGGATCGCCCCGGAACCATGACATCCAGCAGCTGCAGCATCTCCTTGCGTGCAAGAGACTTCTATGCCGGCCGTTATTCCCGGCTCTGTGTTGAAAAAAAGCGGCAGCTAAAGCAGAAAGCATTTTTTTTCTTTGCCAACCAACCACTTGGTACCAAGCAACCGGTTAGCTGTAGCGCTTTCAAAGTAGAAGAGTGGTCTCTTAGAAGTGGTGGTGTAAGAAGCGCGCTATCCTCTTTGTCTTGAAAGAAAGTGAGTAAGCGTAGCGAAGCGTATACGTTAGATTAGATAAGTAAGCAGCGTAATAAGCCGGCCTTTGAAGAAAGTCCCCACCAAGAAAGAATAAAGTCATGAATGCCAGTGTCCCGGAATAGAACATATGATTGATTGAATGAAGTGGCTGGCGTGGCGAGAAAAAGAAGTGTTGGTCCCATGCACCCTGCTTTTGGTCGTCCATAGGAAGGAAGATAGGGGTCAGCGAGCAGGTGTTCCCCATCTTTACCAAAGGCAAACAGCTCCCATGTTATTCAGCGTGGGGAGCCTGCATGACAAGAGCAGGGTGCTCCCTATTACTCATCTATGGGGCAGGGCGGCGTATAATACTTGATTTGCGGCAGTCGACGGTCTGTCTTGTATAAGCGAGAAAATTGCCCTATATCTTAAATAAAGGCCTGTTCTAGTTCTGGCAGGGCTCCTGTTCTATCTAAGCGGGAGCAGGCGATGGAATCCCTGTAGCTGCATAGCTACAGCCCGATGGAATCCCTCCACCATTAAATAAGGGGAGATGGAAGGGCAACCGTGCAGAATGCAAGGCGTGTGTGGAAGCGAGCAGGCAGGAATGAAGGCTGCGAACGATACACTACACTGAATTTATTACCACCTGGTGTAGTGGTGCTTCGACCACATAAATTGAAAGAAGGAATAACGAAATGCAAATTCTATCTATTAGATATGCAAAAGAACTGACTGAGGAACCTTCTGCTCTTGGCGGCCTTGGAACGTCGATTCCACGTAAGTGGAAGGAAGAATGCATGAACCACGGCAGAGGAGAAAGGACGGATCACCTGCCGATCTTTGATCCAACAAAAAAAACTATGCCAGAAGAATAGGATATAAAAATTGACCGGTACAAAAGCCATCTCCATCAATCAATCTACGCTCATTGAGGAGACGGTGACATAGAAAAAAGGGGGGGCGAACGAAAGAGATGTGTGGCTGAGGGGAGGAGAGAAAGAACGCATGCATTGAAAATCCTTCTGTCGGAGGTTCGAGAATCTATGATAGGAAGGACATCTAAGGCTAAGGAAGAAGTCAAGGAAGTCCATTACTGAGAAGTGGTGATCTCATCTCGTCTTGCTTGCTGGGAGAGAGGAAGCTTCCGGACCACCTTTTCCAGCCAGATAGCGAGCGATCACTCAGCAATGATACCGCCGGCCGGGAATAAGTACCTATCCCTTACGGGAATCGAACCCGTGTCTTCGACATGAAAAGACGATGTCCTAACCACTGGACGAAAGGGACCAAAAAGCAATTCTTCATATACCTCAGCGCCGAGAATAGAAGTGGTTTGTTTTGTTTCTATACGAAATTCGACGATTTAGTTTGTGTTCATGTTGGCGATTTCTGATGTGAATTCGGCGGGTCGTCCCCCTTCCTACGGGTTCCCCACCGACCCAGTGACACATCAACCACGCCCCTTCCTTTTCTCCGATCATAAAGCCCCTGATCCCTTTCTTTGTCTTTCATACCCCCGTCCCGTTCTTTCTAATTCAAAAAAGAAAGGGGGGCGGTAAGGTGCCTATGGTTTGACAGGCTCGCAACAACCAAAGGGCACTTGCTGCTCGCAGGCCTAGTTTCTATTATGATTTCGATGTCTATTCAAGCTCCTTTGACTCCAGCCCCAGAAGCTATTCTTTCACCAGCACCTGCACTTACGATACTACTATTTCTTTATTTATTGAAAAAATTTCTCATTGCCATTCTTCTTCCTACTTCGAGGGGATCCGTAAAGAAAAGAAACGGAAAAAAAATGAGCTAAAGCCAAGCGAACAAGGTAATGTCAATTAAACAACTCGAGTTAAAAAGCCAATAACCAAGATAAAAGAAGCTCGGCGAGCGAGTAGGTTTGGTAAAGGACAGTAAGGCTTCATAAGGTAAGAAGGTCAGTTTTCTTTTTCGAGGGCTTAACACAGCGCCTTTTACAGAGCGACACTCCCCTTTCAAACACAGAGATTTTGGCCATGTCTCACGAAAGAGGTTGACCCCTGCCCTCTTCATTACATGTGGCCTATGAAACCACGCTTTGGCCTCTTGCTTTGAAAAAGGTATAGTTCGGGGCGCAGGTTCAGGCAAGCGCCCTTACTAGTAAAGGCGTTTTCTTCGCACCTTCCCCTCCCTTTGTTTTGGATAGTGGGCAGGCATGCTTTTTTCTCAATTGATAATGCAATCGAGGAGCCTAACTCGCATTAACGTAGTCATCTCCTGTCCTGCCTATTACTATGAGTTGGCTTTCGTAGAGTGATTTTATAAACCCTAAGGACCTTGCTTACTAATACTCTTTCAAGGTCGAGGGGGTTTACCTACTCGACCGATAGGGAGATGGTCCTGAAGTTGCCTCACATGGGCGGAAATAGCGCCTCTAGACCAAGTATAACACAAGATATGAGGCTTTTTTTTCCACATGAGTTGGCAGACGCTTATTTTGCTTGAAAGCCTGAAGCTGATTCAATCTCGTAGCAGCTGTTGATTTAGATTGTCTTGTAGCTGATGAAGCTTGAAGAAAGCCCAGAGCTGTGGAGTGGTGTGTGGGACTCGTGTAGTAGTAGCTAGACTCCACGTGCCAGCTTCGCCCCTCCCCTTAGTGTAAACCAATATCCCGTGGTAGACTGACGCTCATCTAGGTCTCCTGCCCAGCCCTATCAATGTAAAGATCGGTGTATCCGCAATAAGGAGAATGCCTGTCCTGTGCTACCTTGGTAGCACAAACAAAGATCCTGTGTACCAGCGATGTACGAATCATAGTCAATCACTTGACTTACTTTCTTAGTGCCAACCTGTCTCACACGAAAATCTTTTAACCGACGCCTACTTACTGAATAGGCTATGTCTGGTCTGAAAACATAGAATACATCAGGCTGCCTACAGCACCTCGGGAATGTGTGTCATCCTCAACGGATCTTCCCTATTTAGGCGCTGTTAAGCCCTTAGACAATTTCTCATTCTTCAATTCAATAAGTATTCGTTTTTTCTATATAAAGACGGATTTTTTTGTCCAATCGACAAACCTAGTTCTCTGATCTTGCTATGACCATGAGGCTGCTTCATCTTTCCCCTCCTCTTCCGGGAGATCTGGATAAATTGCTTCTGGGATCTCATCTCTGTAGCGTTGTCACCGCGAGACTCCCGCTTCTTCCAAAAACCAACACCACCGGTACGCGCCGAGGAAGAAACGCTTCAACTCATTGAATTCCGACTCTCCCCGTCCCTACAAGCTTTGTTGTTCCTGACGTCAGTTGCTTTTGATTTAGTTGCTCATTCCGTAATGATATTGAGTCGAGGAAAGGTTGTTTGGAAGTCTTCTCTCTGCGGTGCGTAAGGCCAGCCAATAAACGCTTAGTAGAGCCAGATGAAGAAGAGGCTTGCTTCACTGGGGTGGGAATAAGATATAGAGGATAAAGGTTCTGTTCCGGTCGGATCGCATCAAACATCATACAGCTTTAATGCTTGCTTGGCCGGGATGTCTCCTACACCACAAGTTGTAAAGAATATCCCTACTTGTTGCTCAACGAGGGGGTTGCTTCAGGCTATTTCCTTCATGTAGTAAGGCGACTTACTGAATGAGGCTCCCGCTATGATAAAGACTAGGAGAACTATAGGTCACAACCTATTGAAGCATCTAAACGTTCGTTCTAAGCTAACAAATCAGGCTTGTAGAACCTTTGAGAGTGATCGCATGACGAAAAATTCATTTCTCTTTGCCTGATCTAAGCTAGCTTGTTCGTTCCATGTCTCATGTAGTCCGTTTTGCCAGCGCCAGTTTGTTTCTTTAATCACATGAGCAAATGATAGTTAGACATAGGTACACACCATAGCCGTCATACTCGCAGCGTCGTGGTTGCAGAGTGAAATGAGGTGGCATCCGGGGGATGAGGAGCAATGGAGTCATCCCATAAACCAGTCGGACTCTCCCTCTATCTTGATGACTAGCCGGTTGCCTCTAAGTTCGCGGGATACTCGGCGTGCACCTATGACCAGGTAGATTCGCTGGCCAAGCCTTGAGAAAGGATAGTACATCTTCCATACATGAATAGAGACTGATGCTCCATCTTGCTTCTTTCTTGGTTCGCTACTTACTATACTACATAAAGGGGGCTTGCGGACTGTGATGTACGACCATCAGTTCAGTACGACCTGAAAGAAGGTCAGACTTTCACGATTACCACAGAAAGACAGGCACTTTTCATCAAATAGGGGTCTGACTTGCTATTACTTGACCTATGGGGACCGTCGCGTGATGCTTATCAGCCTAAGCGCCGAAAGAGGAGTGACGGCACAGTCAAACTCGGAGTTTCTAAGGTTCTTTGATGGTCAAAAAGCAAAAAAAGAACGTGACGGGATGAGAACGTAGTCTGTAAGGAAGTGGCATATGGCTGGTGGTAAGATCCCCATGCTTAGAGAAAGAGAGCTCGACACTGCCTGCGGATTATAGTACCTCTGTTCCTGAACGAACCTACGAACTACCGAAAGATCTTTCCTGCCTATCAGCTACAACATGGGATGGATGATGATAGAAGACCCTCGTAAGCTTGCCAGGCCAGAAACATTATACTCTTCTCCTTTGGCTTCTGGTCAACCCCTATTCCGCTCGAGCGCATCCGACTGCTATCAACCTACTCTGATTGCTTACTCTGGAAGTCTTGCAGGCAGGCCCTGAACGGGTCTAAAATAGAAGGTAAGTCTTACCCTTTTTGTGATGAGATTCCGTTTTGGAGGTAGAGATTGTTTTCCGCTACGACTTCCCCGTTCTGCTAGCTGGTTTCGGCTTTGACTTGACATACGCCTATGACTTCTTTGAAAAGTTGAGAACTTTGCTATATGCTTATCAGCGCGGGAGAAGATAGTGCTTTCTAATATATTTTTAGAAAAAAAAGATGCGGGAATAGAGCTTGTTGGAAAGCTCGTCGGCTCTCCCCATTACTTATCCTTTTGCTCGTCTTGATCATTGCTGTATGTAAGGGCGTAGCATCACCACGCCATCATTGCTAAGCACGACTAATTCTTACACGAGCTCGCCTCTGCTTAGCCTTTGACTCGCTACCCTTTTGCCGACGAGCTCGAAGCCGGAGTGCTAATCCCGCCTCTAAAGTAGCGCCGGCAAAGCTACTTCTTTTTAACTCCAGGTTACCCTAGGTGTCTGCTTACAAGGCGTTTTGAGCTCGATCGTTTGTCGAGTTTGAGGAGGGACCTAGCTCCTTTTCTATTAGTTCCTACATTACTTGCCTACACCAGTGCATTCAGAAATCTGCTATCACTCCTTGCTCATTTTAAATCACTTGAATCTTCCTTTGTTATTCTTATTCTTCTTAAGCATCAGAATCATAAGACCATTCAGGAAGGAAGGAGGGCGGGGCTTGGTAGGGAGAAAGCTGTCCAAGAAGTTTCACGAGTCTGAGTAGACCACAGAATAAGAAATTTTCATATTAGGGCTCGAAGTGCACTTTTTTCATGAAAAAACAGGGAAAAATGAAAACTTGACTATTTCGCATGCCCGTCTCATAAGCGAAATCCTGTTTTAGCCCAAAAACACGGGTTTTGTAAGAAATGTTCACGCGAGACCCCGCTCATAGGGAAAAGACTCTTTATGCCAAAAAGACGGGCTTTGCTACATTCGATCATTTGAGGCGGTCGGAGGCTCCTACAAAGAACCTAAGCTCCGTGGGCTACATTTTATACAAGACTATGCCCTCTCGGATCCCTACACGCCTTCAGCTACAAGAAGGATATTGACTGCATTCAGCAGATTTAGGAATGACTTCGCCTTAGCGACAGGGGTGAACCTAATGTAGAGTCGGCTCCTCCCTTGCTATCCGATGCACACCCCAAAAAGACGGGAGGTTGGTGGTAGGTCGGTGCTTGGAGGTTGGTCGGTGGTAGGTTGGCGGCCACTCCACCACAAAAGAAAAGGCACGGCACACATACTCGGACCGATGTACCTGACGCGGATACAAGGGGGTCCTAGGGCGCCTTTTTCTTTAAAGCATAATCCCAGTGAAGGGAAGAATGAAAGCAGTTTCTTGCTTCCTGCGCCTATCATGGTTGGCGGTTTACGATCCTCTTTCAGCTGTCTGAACTAAAGCCAGTCAACTCGACAAAGAACATCCTGAGCAGTTACGGCAATTCACTCTTGGAGTTATTACAGTTGTCGTTCTTTTCTGCCTTTTTTCCGAAGCCTGTAAACCAGCTAAAAGACACTTTCATGGGGACCGTACCACTTTTCGTGATTAGGAAATTCCTTCTTTCATTTTTAGTAATAGCTCTCCGTAGAATCTCTTGACTAGTAAACATAGGAACTCATCCCATCAGTGCCTTCTTGTGAGTGCTAGTCAGCTACCATCCTTGATATAGGTTGTTCTCCTGTGCTCCTGTAAGAAGTCCTTCCTATACCTGATGCGCTTTTTCTCCTTTTTTGTTAATGTAAAGACCCAATTCGCCCGGGCTGGGATGTCTTCCGACCTAAGCGGGGTTGCACCGTAGGGACCCGTAGTCTCCAGAGTGTTAGTCTGCAGGCAGAGACTTGTCATCATCCCAACGTCAAAAGGCCTTCAATCCAGCAGTATACTTCTAGGTGTCCAGCCAGTCTTTGAAACCAGACCGAAGTGCAAAGCCCGTTAACTAGCTAGCCTACCATACCACTTAGAAAGACGGTGACGAAAGTTGTCACAAATCAACCCTACTTCCTAGATCGGTCCCACTTCGCTTCTTTGAGACCGTTTGCACCACTGTGAAAGGAGACAGCACGCGCTCACAGATTGATTATCTATGCATAAAAAGGTTTTTTAGTTAAGTCTGGTCTGATAGTGGAAGTTCTTGTTAACCAAGAATCACTGTCAATCTTCCTTTTTTTAGGATTTACATGTAGTTATCTAACCTTTTGGTTGCATGGCAACTTATTCAGGAATGTAGCTTTCCCCCCTTACTTATACCATTGTATACCCCCTTTAGTCTTTCTAATGGATAGAAGAAGAGATAGTTAACCGAAGGAGTTTAGGGATTCTTGCTTTAATCCGTCCCGCCATTCCTGACTTAGGAAGGAATATAGTAAGGGACGACTGCTTATCCATCATCTTTGATGAGTGAAAGAATGAACGAGATGACTATTTTCATTTTAGCCGAAGGCCTTTTGACAAGCTTCAGACTAGTTCTAACCCCGATCCTTCTTCAGCAGATCTGTCAAAGCCTTGCCTCTTTCCTCCTGCCGAATCATCAGAGACATGGAATCACATTACTTTTTTGAATGAAAAGGTTGGGTTGTCGAGTGATAGGGGTGATGAGTGGAGCTCCCAGACAGCGAGCAAAGAGCAGAACGACAATGCAAGGTGGTAGGTGCCTCAATTAAGCTTGTTCCTTTCTAAGGCAGTAAGTGAAGGAAGCAAGAGCAGCGGAGGAAGATCAGTGCGAGGTAGAGCGGAGGAGAGTGAAGCAACGAAAGAAGGCAGGCAGCGCGAGGTAGCACAGCGTAAGGGATAGAGGGAGGTTTGATTGGACCCAATGACGTCCATCTCCCAGGCTTCAAACGACCATGATGGCACGGTTGGATGCAATGGTTCTGGGGCCGGGTGGATGTAGTCACCATGAAACTGGCGGGCATCGCACCGGCGGGCATAGTCGATGCAATCCTTGATCATGGAGGGCCAATAGCCAATAGTAAGCCAATCTCCGGATTCTGTCTTGAAATTGAGGTCCTTGGCTGATGAGCACCACAAATGCCGTTATGGGTCTCTTGAATGACCTTCTCTGCTTCTTGGTCCGACAGACACCGCAGGAGCACTCCATCGTAGGATTTCCGATACAACGTTTTAGTTTGAGGGTCGTAATGGAACCTCGGAGCACGTCTTCGGATACTTACCTTTTCTTTCGGGTCATCTGGTAGTATCCCGTATTTATTGGATAAAGTCGATGAAAGGATATCTCCAATCGTCGAATTCCCACTTCGTCAACCGTTATTCGAACCGAACGTCGATTGCATTCCGCAAGGGCTTCATAAGTGTCTAGCGGTGGTAGGATTCTCTTTTCGAAGACTGTGTGATATTTATGGGTGAACCCTCAGACGGTGTCATGGAAGCTGCTAACCATGCTAGTGCATCGGCTCGGGCGTTCTTTACCCTCGGCACATGTTCTATGTTGAAGTACGTGAACGCATGTGCCAAACTTTATTCCCTCCGGTGATAAGGCGAGCGAAGTGAGGGCTTTCTCACTTCATAGACATTGTTCATTTGGTTTACAATAAGGAGGGAATCGCCCCTGACTTCGAGTCTTCGGATTGCCAACTCCATTCCCATAATCAGCGCTTGATACTCCGCAACGTTGTTGGAACACGGTTGGAGGAGAGCGAACGAATGCGGGATAAGATGCCCTTCTGGTGTGATGAAAAAAATGCCGACACCTGAGGACTGTTCTTTTCGTCCATTCATTCGGGAGGCATCGTCAAAGTACATTGCCCATGGGGCTAGGGCTAACATATGCCAACCCAGGGCGAAGGGAAGCAGGGACAGGCAAGGATGCAGGAATAGATGGTTGTGAATAAACCAGTGCGCCGGGTCAACTTCACTCGGTCCTTCTTACTCCGCCTTACAACACTGAGAACAATGAACAGACCTGGCTGATTCATAAAGTAAAGCTGAAGTGATAGACGTGCGTACTCGCGCGATACGGCTTTTCAGCACGGGGGCAAGCTTAAGAGAGAGTAGGGGCGATAGCGGCTCTTATCTGTGAGTGATGCGTGGCGTGCTCTCGCTCTTGTATTGGTGAATCTATCTTTCTTGCCTTCCCTCCCTGTGGTCGGTCGGTCTATCTTTCTCGTTCTTGTCGGCTCTATCTCGATCCGGCACCCGATCCGTTTATGCTTCCGCCGCTGCTTAAACTGGTTTCGGGTAAAATACCACTCGGGCAACTGACCGATCGGAGTCTGTATCTCCAACGAATGGTTCTGCTCCAGTATTTCCCACAGCTATCCCAGCTATTTGTGCTTGGACTCGGGAAACTCGATCCACCGGGTATGGATCCGAATCAGAAACTCGCCATGGGATTGCCACAAAAACCGGCACTGAATCTAGTTTAGTTGCACTTGCCTATGACTCCACCTTAGCTGAGGCATACGGAACTACGGATGAACCAGAGCTCCTATAAACACTAGCTCTTGCTCTTAGAAAAAAACCTCGAGCACAGAAAACGAAGTCCTAGCAAGACCTTCTCTTCTCCCCGGAACCAGAACAAGACAGATTGTCTTTGATCCGCTTTCACAAGGCTTTGATAGAAAGAGAGAATAAGCTGACTTGAAAGAGAGATAGTACAGGACCAATGCCCCCCGGTGCTTGCCGGAAAACTGCCAATTCTTTGGATTTTATCAACATTTTACGTAGGTAAGGATAAGAAGATCGAGGTCTGTCCTCTATTCCAAAAGAACGTTTCGATGCATGATGCTTAACACAAGCTACCCCAGCCAATGGAAAGTTTAGGTTTCGTTCGCGGACTAGGACAAGACACTTCCTACGGCCTCGACGCGCCGCAGCCACTATTTTGACTCCTTTTATGCAATTATGAACTCCACGGAACTTTCTCGATTCCAATGCAACTTATCCTTTTTGAGTTGACGTAACAAACTACGCGAGCCTCCCGATGAAGCCAACAGAAATCCTATCCGAATACTAAAAAGAAAAGGCAGTTTCATTATTGTGGTATACCAGCCGCCAGTTCTGGAACTTCCAGTTCCAATCGGAGCATATAGATCCGTAAATGGATTTGTATGTATAGCCACTTCAGTCGTGCTCGTCGTTTCTCGAATGGAAAAAAAGAATCTTTTTTCTGGGAACATGGTAAACCAGAAATTCTTATGTTCGTGATTCTTCATCCACCGATGCAGAAAATGCTCCAGTTTTCCATTCTCATATGAGGCAGGAAGGTTTATTGGCAACAGGTCGACACGAAGTGATTCATCATGCTCAAACATGAACCGATCGCTCGTTGGGGACGGTTTATAAATCAAAAAATTACCACAAATGGAATGAGAAGTGGGTCCATGTAAATGATCGAGACCTCGCAAACAACAACGCTCCTTACCCATATGGAGTTCGGGACCCAAAGGCAATCGTTGAGTGAACTGTATCTTATTCGTATTAGTTGACCTAAGCCGCACCATTATTGCTGGGGGGTGGGGCTCGGCCTCCGAACCGTACGTGGGACGAGTTTCTGCCTCATACAGCTCGGGCCCGAAGACCGGGGGAAGTTGAGGAGAGATGGGGAGACCCAGCTGCTGCCGGTCGGGACGGACAGGAAACGGGGCGGGGATAAGCTTGCTTCTTCACAAGCTTATTCCCCCACCCCCAAAAAACCGCCCCTATAGCGCTTCGCGTTCTTTCAATTTCATCCCAGTCCATTCCGGGATAGACGGCTAATACTAATCTCATAAGTGCAGTAGTCGTCGTCTGACCAATCGGCTCGGACACCAGATCGCTCGTGCCCGTCCAAACTACGATCATGCTCGCCCTAAATGAAATGGCTCTCTTAGTTACGCTGCGCCCCGACCCGAGTCCCCACGTCCGCTTTTATCCGCCCGCAACCCGCTTTCTTTGCCAACACAACTTTAGGGCCGTCCCCTTCATTCTATGCTGACCCCGGCCGGGGCTGGCTTTTTGGGAAGCCCGTTCCCACCGCGCTCACGGCCCGGCTGGCCTGCCAGCGGTAGTGGGAATTCTCCCGTTCCCTGGTAAAAAAAGGTTGGTTGGATGCGGGATCTACTCCACGAGGAGCGGTACGGACGTAGATGATATCATCACGACCTCTCTTTGCGTACCACTAGGGATGCTTAACGCCACTTCGCCAACTGGCATTACCCGCGCTTTCGTCTCTCTCAGTGTGGTCAGCACTGGGTGTTTCCGAGCAGCGAGGCTTACACCCATTCGCATTAGTTCATCCAAAGTTCCTTACCCTTATGCACGAATTTTGGAATAAGCCATCTTCCTATCAAGGTTAAGGAGTCAACTGAGCATCTCAGCGGCGGGATTGCATACCCGGATCGAATCAGAGTTCACGCCGCCCGCCCTGAACAAATAGGAGGCGTGGGCCACAGGTCGCACATAAGCCACCGGGTCGCACGACAGAAGAACACCCAACATAAAGATGCACACTCCTCCATGTGAAATAGGAAGATTCATCTTCACTTTTTTGTAGTAGTCGTGACCAACAGCCATCAGCAGTCGGCTCGTTGGTAAGGCGAGAGCTTCAAGCCCGATTTCTGGCGGCACACCCCCCAAACAAGCACCACTCGACGAAGGGGGGGCGGGGAAAGCTACAGGCCCAAAACCTTCGACCCTTCTTTCTATATGGGGGTGCCCGGGGCACCTCATCTTGTCATTTCGTCGTTGCTCATTCCCGGTAGGCCGAAGTGTTTGGCCTTTCCTTCTCCGCGCCCGCTCACGCTTCGATGACCTATCACGGGGTAAAGAGAAGAGAGTACGAAAGAATTGTAAACAGAGCAGGCCGCAGAAAGATTCTAAATATGACAAGTCCCCCATGGATTCGAGAAGAAGGAAATGAAGAACGGGAACGAAACGAAATAAAGCATTTCTAGCGGATGAGCTTCTCCCAATTATATTTGGTAATAGAATAGGGCGGCTTGCTCTGACCAACACTCCACTTTTTGCTCTGTCCATGGAGCGTATGAATTTCCTGGAATGTAGATAGACCAAAAAAGGGAATTCAGGGATAGGAATAGGAATTATAGTACCATTGGAAGAAGGGGCACCAGTGGGAACATCTCTACTGACGAACCATTTCAATAGTACGGGTGCTGCCGTGCCACAAGGCACGACCATGGAAGTAATGAAAAAGAAGAAGTTCTGTAGTTGGACCATCTGCTCTATCCGTTCGATTTTAGCTTCTCCAGAGAAGATGAGACGCTAAAAATAAATGAAAGTGTTCGCAACGCATACCGAAAAAGGGTACCCATGTTGCCGACCATTAATGACTAGTTCGAACACCAGGAGCAGGGTTGAAACCAAGAAAAATTTGTTACTTTCCTGATGTTTCCGAACGTTTTCAATAAAACCTTATTGTAGGAGTATTTTAACAAAGTTTTCGGCGATATTAGTAGATGCTATTCGAACCGTTCCGTTTTTATCCATGTCAGCATTTCTTATAGAAGTTATTATATCGGCGAGAGTCTCCCTACCCATGACGAACTATAATTATTGGTGCCTCCCATTTATATTTAAAAAAAGAAAAAGAAAAAAATTTTGATTTACAGAATGATGAAATTCTGAAAAGTATATGCGTGAGACACAATCTACTAATTTGATCTATTTCAGATATTCTACTATAACTATATCATAGTTTCATTTACTAGTATTTATAATACCTCGGGAGCTAATGAAACTATTTTAGTAAAATTCAACTGTCTCAATTCTCTAGCAATCGCGCCAAAAACTCGAGTTCCTTTTGGATTTCTTTCTTGATCAATGACAACTGCAGCATTGTCATCATATCGTATTATCATACCATTGTCACGTTTGAGTTCTTTACATGTACGTACAATTACAGCTCTAATTACTTCTGATCTTTCTAGAGGCATATTGGGCACTGCTTCTTTGATTACAGCAACAATAACGTCACCAATATGAGCATATCGGTGATTACCAGCTCCTATGATTCGAATACACATCAATTTTCGAGCTCCACTGTTATCTGCTACATTCAAAAGGGTCTGAGGTTGAATCATATCATTTTTCTTTGAAAATAAATGTTATTTCAATGCAAAGGATGAGGAAAAAAAAAGAAAGATTGTTTGTCCAGAAAGCAAAATAAAGAAACCTGTGTTTGTTTTTTCATCCTCAAGACCCCGTTTAGTTTTACATCCCTATCCTGAAATAACAAATTGAGTTCGTATAGGCATTTTGCACGCAGCTATTGAAATAGCTGTTCTGGCTACAGTTTCTGATACCCCGCCCATTTCATAAAGTATTCGGCCTGGTTTAATAACGGATACCCAATATTCGGGGGATCCCTTCCCCGAACCCATACGTGTTTCCGTAGGCCTTAATGTAACAGGTTTGTCAGGAAATATACGTACCCATATTTTTCCACCACGCCGCGCATATCGTGCCATTGCTCTTCGCCCTGCTTCTATTTGTCTAGCTGTGATCCAAGCGGGTTCAAGTGCCTGAAGAGCGTATCTTCCGAAACTAATATGATTGCCTCGACAAGATATTCCCTTCATTCTTCCTCTATGTTGCTTACGAAATCTGGTTCTTTTGGGGTTATAGTTGATGGTTTTTTCTTAATCCCATCTCTACTGCAGAACCGGACATTAGAGTTTCTTCTCATCCAGCTCCTCGCGAATGAAAAAAAAAAATGAGGTTAAAAAGAAAAGAGATTTCTTGTCTTGGCTTATCTTACTACCGCGAGCATCGGGCTAAAGTGAAGATCGACAGTTTTCCTTCAATGCTTTACTGAACGGGAAAATCCGCCGAAGCTTGACAAATCTCTTTCTAACGACGAATCCATGCTCAATGGGGCTTCTTTAGAAATGACTGAAACGGAGGAGGAAATCGACTCACGAAGGGCTCGGTAGTCCTTCTCTTAAATTACTGATATTGCGGATAGGCGAGACAGGTGATCAAGGAGTCGAAGCTCTTATAAGCCGTTGCCCTATTGAGTAAAGTTGAATACTTAAAACTTTAAAGAATCGATTTCAAATGTCGCAGTTCGAGTTGAGAAAGATAGTACGAGTTGGAGATAAGATTAGATTAGAGTCGGTAAGCTATGTCATTAGTGAAGGAACAAGGCTAACAAGGGCTTTCAGCGCCTGTTCTTCCTGCTTTTGCTTTCTCGATTGAAATTGATGACGTTAATTTAGTGCTATACTACAAGCAGACTATACGTCAAGCTGAATCAGAAACCATTAACCAATGACTTTTCTCCTCTCTGAACTGAACTAAGCAGAGAACTGGAAGAAGTCATCACTCGCCGAGGGAAAGCGACGAGACCTAGAAAGGAGGTACGGTCCTGATCTGATTGAAAAATTGCATTTCTTAAAAGAATGAAAGGAAGCAACCCGTATCTGTTCTCAAGCTAGAACCGACTCCTTACCAGTCGTCCTCACTACGTTTCGCCTGGCTACAGGTCAGGAAAGAAAGTAAGATATTAGATTACCCGAACTCACTAGCTCGGAAAATGACTTGTACTTCTCGTTCGGGGATTGCGATCGATTTTCCGCATTATCTCGAAAGCAAGCATGACTTTAAGCGACCGATTCGGAGCATTTGACTTTGAACGAGCCTCATCTTTTCTTCACTTATACTGAATTTGTTCACTTGACGAACTGCAACTACGCCTTACTGAATTGATGAACTTGACTGCTTTACGATAATCTCGTCATCAAGACTATCGCTCGAGTGCGGGTTTTTCTGCCTGTTTTAGCTAAGCTTGCACCTTTAATCAGGAAACGACTCCTTTCCTGCGGCGGATGTTACCGTTGCAGTTGTGTACTTCGAAGACTTATCATTTCAAGAATTAGAGTCCACTTATAAAAAGCAAAATACGTGAAAAAAAAAAGAAATATATTTTTATAAGTGAGCCGCTAGTTACGAACTTTCACTTATTCCTTCGGGAAAATGCCATCCAATGAAGCTTAGCGATAAACCAAAGCAATATTTTCTTTCCATGACTTAAATAGGAAGAATTGGCTTTCATCGGGGTGCCTTTTACGGGTAAGACCCCCTTCTTTTGCTCAGCAGCAGCCGTGCGCGTGTGGACTGCCCCAATCTCACGGGTCATTGTCTTTCTTTCCATCCGTCTTGCCCATCTCTGTCTTCAAACATAGGCCTATATCTTGGTCCGAATGGGACCAGTTCACCAAAAGCTTACTTAGTATGATCATTATAGGATTCCCCTGGATCGTCAACTAGAACCGGTTCACGCCCATCTACTGCTGAAGTAGTCCATAAAAAAAAGATTGCTCAATGCTGTCACGACTGGTACATTCCACCCCCTTGGCCTTCTTTATAATAGATATCATCTTCTTTGATCTCCTAATTATAGTGGTACGGTGGAAGGAATAATCTTGTATTGGCATCTCCAGCCATGTAATGCGAGATTGATCTTTCCAGAAAAGTTCTTTCAAGTGCAATCACAAAGAGCATGGACAAGTATAGCACATAGAATGGAAAGCTTGCTCACAAATACAAAATATATGCCAATCGCGGTCCCATCGTCCCTTCGATCGGAAGAAGGACTCATCCCGATTGACATACGCCGGATGATACACCTTCGGGCATCCCCTACGATCGCAGACGACGAGATTCCCCCCATCGAAGCCCTCACTACAACATCGGTAGCGTCCTGGACCTTTTCAATCCGAGGAAGAAAGACCTAGGGGTCATCAATCAAAAGAGGGAAGAAGAATGTTATACAGTTACTACTATACTACTACTATATCCAACTAAAGCCTAGCCAGCCTCTCCCTTTCGCTCTCTCGCTTTGGTTCCATCTCAAAGAAAGTCTGTACGGACCTATGTTGTCATTGACAGATTGGTACTTCCATACCATAATAGGGATTCGTTTCATTCGGAGATATGGCCCTCCCCCCCTAGGTAAAGGAATTGACTTGCTAACAGCCTTTATATATGCAACCCCTCCTCTTCTCTCTCTCTGCTCTTACTATTTCTTCCCTCCCTCTCTCTTTTCCTTCTCTCTGCCCGCTCTCGATTTCTTATTTGTTTGTCCGTGGGATTAGCGCCCCCCCAAGCAAGCGGGGTCAAGCGAATCGACCCGAAGCAATCGATGATTCGTCCGTCGTCAGGTCCTGATAAAGGATAGGCGGCCGGCTTTGCTCATGGCATAAGAAGAAAAGAAGCGAAGGGCACCTACCGACCTTCACAGACAAGACATCCAATCTTCCAAAGGGAGCAGATTGGAGCCCAGTGCCTGCAACAATTAAGGAAGATATTTCCTGTAGGCTCCTTTGTTTAGCAGAGCGAATAAGACGACGCGTTGATCACGCAGGTTATGACCTATTCGACCGAGAAAAGCCTTCTCTCATTCAATTCCAACAGCTATCTTCAATAAATCACGGATACTTCACAAATATTGGGAGGCCTAACGAGGGGTAAAGGATGAAACTCATGATAGAAGAGCCAGGGAAAGTGAAACTAGTCGATCTAGCCATGAGCTGTCCTTGCAAGCAGAGAAGGCAAGGAAGGTTGTTGATTAAAGCTGACGAAAACAAAAAAATAGCACTTTTCACAATTAACAAGCATAGACTCACCTATAACACTATAGCACCTTAAGCCAGTCTTTTGCTGAGGGTCTGGCACTTATTAATACTAGGAGTGAAATAACCCGGTATGAGTAGACTTCTCCTCTTATAGTTATGTTATCATAAGTAGCTAGCCAAGCTCCTATCCAAGAAAAGAGAAAAGCTTTCTCCGCTCTCGAAAGCGGGATGGCAGCTAGAAGTAGGAGGGGGAGGGGAGGGCTATTAATCACATAAATATATGGCACATCTGCTATCTGTCCTAAAAAAGATAAAGGCCTCTCTTTAGGCATTAAAACACGAGTTTCAGGGGTCTCAGCTATCACCCGAAGAGGACAGAAAGATATCCCCGAATCGTCTGCTAATCTTATCTTTTTCTTTCTCGATGCGAAGAATAGCCCTAGTCTTTTACCAGGAAAGATCAGATGCCGAGAATCGTCTGCTCTCTCTTTCCCGCAAGGAGATCCATTCCTTTCCTATTCCTAGTTCAGGAAAGCAGAATGATTTGAGTGTTCCGGGGAGATCGAATGTTAACTAGCTAACTCGATGGGACGTCGGAGCTAGCCGGCTTTGAAGGAATAGGAATTAGGTAAGAAGCAAGGACCGATTGGACAGCGAAAGCTAAGCGACAAAGAGCAGGAAGAGGTTTAGGAATAAGTAAGAAAGCAGCAAATCCTTACTCGAAGAGAGTTCAAAGCCATGTTAGAGGAAAACCACCGGGCCATTAATAAGTATTTTGACCGGTCATAGCCCTAGTCTTAGAGCTAGGAGTTAAGTGGAGAAGTAAGAAGGCAAAATCATTTATGATTTTTATTTGAGAAGAATTCATTCCTCTACTGGAAAGCGGTCGCTCAAGGGAGTTTTGACTGTTATAAATTAAAATGAAAAAGGCCCTTTGCCTTACTTTGCTTGCTGGCTCTAAGCCCACTCCTTACTACATTTTTTGACTACCCTTTCGCTAGGAATTCCCAAAAGAAATAATGAGAATTCAGCCTTCGGTCCTTCACTCGATCTTAAGTTAAGGATTTTCTCCCAAAGAATTAGGAGACTCGCCTTTTCAAAGAATCTTACCCGACAGAAAGGTCCTTTGGTCCATTCTTTTCTTTAGCCTTCCAATCCATATATGTTTTCCTCGAAAGCGTCGATCGATCTCAAAGGGATTGAAGAAATGTGGCGTGTTGGGGATCTTCCTCTCCAATAGTCCGTCAGTCAGCCCAGCCTCTTGGGACCGGGAAAATCAAGCAACCCGTTGAACACAGGCTTCGGACGATCAGTCCCAGTCTAGCCCTCCCTTGGCTTCCATCGCATATTTGTTGGAAGATTCCCCTCACGCGTCAGACTCCCTATCAACCTTCTTCGCCGTTGAAAAGAAGGGTCTCCTCGTGTGAACGCCGACCCTCAATTCTTCTCCATTATTTTCCTTTTCCGAGGTAGAGAGAGGTAAGGCCTTTGCTACTAGTGAGATGTTTAGCAATTTGAAGTGAGAACGAAAACAATTGGACAAGGAGGGTCCATCTATCCTGGAGACTTTTCCCATTTGTTGCCGGACGAGAAAGATTCCGACTAAAAGGCAAAGAGGGAGGGGCAGCCCTCGCCACAAACTCTGTCTTGACCACGAACGAATCGTGATGACCTGCGTCCACGAACTCAATCAGTGAGATCAAGAAAGACCACAATCAGATTCGAGCTTGCCTCAATCACAGTGTGAGAGCACAGAAGAGTCGTCAGATAGGGAAAGACATTCATGATTGACTCAAACAAAGAAAGAGCTGCTTCTGCCGCTGTACAAGAATAAGGTAAAGAAAGAGTTGAAGTGTATAGGGAAGGTTTCGCAAAGAAGGGGAGACAGCCCCAAAGAAAGGCACCCAGGTGAGCACCTGATCAAGTAAAAAGCTATCCTCTTTCTCTTTTGAGGAAGCTGCTCTGGTCTCGAAAGTGGCCATCCTCTCTTTTGTACCAAGATGATTTCCAGATACGGCAGGCACATGGGTCAATCAAGGCCTCTGACTCTTCTCTTTCGACTACCTTTTGCTTCAAAACGAAATCGATGATGAGACTGTTCCAGCGGGGCTGACCTTCCCTGCTTGCTTGATATCGAATGTCATCGATGCGGCCTGTTTTTCTCTTTCAAAACCTGCTCCCATGGGGCTCCCCATGTATGCGCACAGCCTATCTTCCGCCTGAGTCTGCTATCCTGACTGCGTACCCTCTCATATGAGACCTCTTCCATCATGGATTGCTCGCTACCCGGACTGCCGCTGTGGACCTCTTGCCTGGTTCTGAAGATCAGGATCAGGAACTAAGATGCTTCCTTCTAGCTGTCTGATGCCCCCTCTCTCATGGTTGCCTATTGGGCCTCTCCTTTCGAGGATGGACATTCTGCTACAAGTGATTGCCCATATACTTCTGACGGAAGCTCTCCGTTGTGGGGGGCCCTCTTCCTTTTTTAGCTCGTTGTTAGCTGTCTTCTCTTTCTTCTATGAATTGCACCTTGACTGTCCTATCTTTCTTTGTTGGCCCCTATTCGGATGAATGACTATTGCCTACGCTTGGTTACCCTCTTGTTTAAAAAAGAGTCAAAGCCCACCTGATTCTGAAGATGAATGACACGGGGAGTCGATGAGATAAGTCAGCCTCCGCCTTGGAGCAATTAGGGTTGGAATAGGAGTCACTGTCCGAGCTGGAAGGGGACAGCACCCGAAAAAGTCAATCGAAATCCAGCTCTGAACCCTCGAGGTCGACATAGTCCACCGGCGTGGAAGTCAACGGGTAGTGATCTCCCTTCTCGATGACATTCATTGAGAACGAATCCCTTTTTTTACCTAAACCGGGCAGAAACAGAAGACGAAAGATGGTCATGCATGGACTCAATGAACACGGCTAATGATCCTGCAAGGCAGTACTCTGTCCATCAATCAAGTCATTAGGCTAGTTGTCAATCGTTCTCCTTTTGTCCCCGCCAATCATGGCAATCTTGTTCAAAGAGTCCTCAGGCGAAGTCAGCTCACGTGAATGACGACGATCACGATAGGCTATCGAAAGATAGAAAAGGGTAGCTCTCTTTCAAGAAGACTAAGGAAAGTCACTGTTGATAGAGAAAAGCCTATAACGAAATTTCGTATATAAGAAAAGTAGATATTGATCTGAAAGTGAAGAGAAACCATCGACTTTGAAGCACTTCCCACGGTGATCTAATATCTTTTCAAGAAAATGAGGCGAGAACCCGCGGTGAAGAAATAAGGAGATCTTTCTATATCGGCATATCAGTTGGGAAAATCATAGGCAAATTCCTGCCGGTCAGAATGTGGAGAAGAACCAAAACGGAATGGTTCCGCCTACTCAAAACTCGAATTTTGCACGAGTTACATAACCCTTCTTTTTCTTTTTTGCGATTCTGGTGGGTCTGTCTTTTTTCCTTATTACGACCAATCCCCAAATTATGCATTCTTTTGTTATATAATCAGATTTTTCTCTTTTTGTGTGGTTTCGTTTGTTGTTGCGGACTCTTCCAAGAACCTGCTTTCTGTTGCGATTCGATCGAATCCGCAACCCGAGACAGCTCAACCACCTGGACAGAATCTTCCTTTCAGTCAACGACCGGAACCGATGATGCTTTTTATATCAACGATCTTATGGAGCCGGAACCGCTATATGGACCCGCTCTTCCTGGAGAAGAAGAAGCGCTGGCGCATGTGTGCGCGCACAGAACACTGGCACGGAAGCAGCGCTCTATTCGCGAATACAACAGCTTGAGGCAGACCTATCTCACAGGATTCCGCCTCAACTCAATCCTGGCGAATACGAAGGCCTTGTGAGGGATCACTTGGATAATGCCTTTTCGGCCAGCCATTACACCGCAACTCTCGCGCGAGAGGTATTCGAAATAACCATTTTAGAGCTAAAAAGTCAGATCCAAGATCTGCTCTTTCAGCTGCTAATGAGCGACCCACAAAGCCAATCAATTTTCGAATTTTCGCCTTCAACCAACATAAGAGAGGAGGCTTATGAGTTCATCGAGCATCAACTCCAGGACGTCAATGACCTCAGCCTTCGGTTTCCCTTTCAAGGGTCTCCTCTCGAAGCTCGCCTCAACTACTTTCGAAACGCGCTGTCGAACAACGGAATGCATTCCCACGTGTATTCCCTCTTTATCGACTTCGTAACCGACAGCCAATTTCGCCGAGATGGCAATCTTCCATAAGAGATTATATTTGCAAGTAGGCTCAAATCTACTTCTACAAGGCCCAATCACATCCCAGAACCAATGAATAATAAAAAAAA